CTAATTTATTATCTGATAAGTTAGTATTGAAATATTTTTTAAATATTTAACCCTAATTTTTAGGCGTTTATAAAAGTCATCATATATGTTTTTTATATGATGTATATATATATAATGAGGTGGCATAAGTCAACACCTACCACAACTTGTTGATTTTGATACGCTTAGTCGAGTCTTCCTTGGTTTCGGGGTTTGACAAGGATAAACAGGAATCGCCCAGCGTAGGGGGTAAGGGGGTTTGTCGCGCAAAAACCAAAAGGGGGTATATACTATAAAGCTGTGTTGAATAAGAATATGTATGCACTTGAATTCTAAATATGCAATGCTTAAGTTATGTCTTTCAATCATTCATTCACATTAATCCCATGCAAGAAAAATGTTCCACCTTAATTTAACATCTGTGCCTGCACTCTGAGATGCATATGAAAAGCAGACCAAAAAAGAGAACGTTATGCATATAAAAGAATGCCCGGCATGGTGGGTAACGAGTCGTATGTACTACACCATTAATCAGATGCCAGTATAATTATCCGAGGGTGGAGTTATGCAGTTATGTACCTGAAATAGGAACCAGATGCCAGTAATAGTTCACTAAGTGTTACCCCCACAATTATTGTCCCTGACCCTATCATTAATAATATGCCTTTATATATACTGGTTGGTGGTTTCTTACTACATTAAGATTTACCAAATAGATGTTAATTGAGTTATTCAAGGAAAATTCTGAGAACAATATTATGGGGAAATTTCTTCTAGTCTTTGTTGGATAAAATGTAATATTAATAATGTGATGGTTTATGTACGTCTTAATAATTATTACTTGCTTTATGGTTAATTTATTTAATAGGTGATTATACATTAATGTACTAATCCATTAATGTAATATTATGCATAATATGTACTATACCATAAGCAGAAAATAGTTAAAACTAGAATACTGGCTTTGGGAGCCAGTGGTGGGAGTTAAACCCTCTCTTTTCTGGCGCTAGGGAGGTTTTTAACCTCCGATCTTCGGATTACAAGACCGATGCTTTAAAGCTAAGCTACTAGGGCAAGCTCATTCTAATGCCTTGTTTTCTAGTCACCCTGCCAGTGGGATTAAGACTAGAAATAAAGTAAAATATAGAATGGATGCGAGTTGCCCAATAATAATAAATGGGTGTTCAACTGGCATTCCTCCAATTCATGTTAAGATAAGTATGTCAGCTACTAGGGTTCAAAAGAGGAATTGGGTGACTGGTCGGAATGCTAGGCCTCGTTGTTTTGATGTGTGAAGGATTGGTACTACTATCAGAACCAGGATTGAGAATAACAGGGCTAGGACCCCGCCCAGTTTATTGGGGATTGATCGAAGGATGGCGTAGGCAAATAAGAAGTATCACTCTGGCTTGATGTGGGGAGGTGTTACTAGGGGATTTGCGGGGGTAAAGTTGTCTGGGTCGCCTAGGAGATTTGGGGAAAACAGTGATAGAGATGTCAAGGCTAAGAGAACAACTGCAAAACCTAATAAATCTTTATACGAGAAATAGGGGTGAAATGAGACTTTGTCTGCGTCAGAATTTAGTCCTATGGGGTTGTTTGAGCCTGTTTCGTGAAGAAAAAGTAGGTGTAAAATGGTGGCTGCGGCAATAATAAAGGGTAGGAGGAAGTGGAAGGCGAAAAATCGTGTTAAAGTTGCATTATCAACGGAGAAGCCACCTCAAATTCATTGCACTAGGGCATTCCCTACGTAGGGGACGGCCGATAATAAATTAGTAATTACTGTGGCCCCTCAAAAGGATATTTGTCCTCATGGGAGAACGTAGCCTACAAATGCTGTCATTATAACAAGCAGGAGGAGGACAACTCCAATATTTCAAGTTTCTTTGTAGAGGTAGGATCCATAGTATAGTCCTCGAGCAATATGGATATAAATGCAGATAAAGAAAAATGATGCGCCGTTTGCATGAATATTTCGGATTAGTCATCCATAGTTTACATCTCGGCAGATGTGGGCCACGGACGAGAAGGCAGTGGTGATATCAGATGTATAATGTATAGCTAGAAATAGTCCTGTTAAAATTTGAGTAATTAGGCATAATCCTAATAGTGAACCAAAATTTCATCATACTGAAATATTGGAAGGAGCTGGGAGGTCAACTAGTGCATCATTAGCAATTTTAATTAGGGGGTGCGTTTTTCGTAGGCTTGCCATTAAGGGGTTTTTATAGTTGAATAACAACGGTGGTTCTTCAAGTCACTGGTCCCGGTTAGAATCCGGGTGAAAATTATGACTTATTTAGTATCTTTACTGTTAATAGCTTTAATTGTTGGGCTAGTTGCCGTGGCTTCTAATCCTGCACCTTATTTTGCTGCTTTGGGGTTAGTGGTAGCGGCTGGGGTTGGGTGTGGTGTATTAATTAGCCATGGGGGATCTTTCTTATCTTTAGTTCTTTTTTTAATTTATTTGGGGGGAATACTTGTGGTGTTTGCTTATTCAGCAGCTTTAGCTGCTGAGCCATTCCCGGAGTCCTGAGGAGATCGGTCTGTGTTGGGTTATGTTTCAGTTTACTTAATTGGTGTGGGTTTAACATTAAGTTTCTTCTGTGAGGGGTGATACGAGGGTTCTTGAATAGTTATTGATACCTTTAAGGAGTTTTCTATGTTACGGGGGGATATTGGTGGTGTGGCTATGGTATACTCGTCGGGAGGGGGTATGCTAGTAATTTGTGCATGAGTATTACTATTGACCTTATTTGTAGTTCTAGAATTAACTCGGGGTTTAAGTCGAGGTTCACTTCGAGCAGTTTAAGTTATGGCTAGAAGGATAGCAATGGTTGTGGTCAAAAGGAAAATTGTTAAGTAAGTCTTAATTATTCCTTGTTGTATATCACTTACGGTTTTAGCTATTTTTACTTGGAGTGAGGATGCCCCTTTTGGGCCTGTGGCTTCAAATCATGTTTGATCTACTAGCTGGGTAGCAATTGACTGTCCTAGAGTCAGGTTAAGTTTGGGAGTAAGTCGGTGAATAATCGTGGGGAAGAATCCTAGTATGTTGGAGAAATGGTGTAAAGGAATAACTGGTATAATTTTAAATTGTTTATTAGTTAAGGCAGTTAGTTCTAGGGCTATAAGTAGACCAATAATTGTAACTAATAGGGCGGCCAATTTGAGGGTTGGTGGTATGCTCATAATAGGTGTTTTGGACGGTAAAAAATTTGATGTAATAATTAGTCCAGCAATAATACTTCCTCAGGCAAGGCGTTTGATAGGGTTAATAACTGAGGGGTTATTTTCATTAATAGGTGACAAGGGTAGGAATCGGGGAGAACCCATTGTGACAAAGTATACTACGCGGAAGCTATAAACCGCGGTGAAAGAGGTGGCGATGAGTGTGAGAATTAGGGCTCAGGCGTTTAGGTGAGAGGTATTTAGGGCCTCAATAATAGCATCTTTTGAGAAGAAGCCGGCTAAGAAGGGGGTGCCTGTCAATGCTAGGCTACCAATTGTGAGACAGGTTGAGGTTATAGGCATTAGGTTTTGGAGGCCTCCTATTTTACGAATATCTTGCTCATCATTTAGGCTGTGAATAATAGATCCTGAGCATAGGAATAATATAGCTTTAAAGAAAGCGTGTGTACAGATATGAAGAAATGCTAGTTGAGGCTGATTAAGGCCAATGGTGACTATTATTAGTCCAAGTTGACTCGACGTAGAGAATGCTACAATTTTTTTAATGTCGTTTTGGGTGAGGGCGCAGGCTGCGGTAAATAGGGTTGTAAGGGCCCCCAAGCAAAGGCAGGCCGTTAATGCGAGGTTATTATTTTCTATAAGGGGGTGAAGGCGAATAAGGAGAAAAATTCCAGCAACAACTATTGTGCTGGAGTGGAGTAGGGCAGACACTGGTGTGGGGCCCTCCATGGCAGAGGGAAGTCAGGGATGAAGCCCGAATTGGGCAGATTTCCCAGTTGCGGCTAGGATTAGACCAAGGAGGGGGAGGGTTATATCAAAGTTTTTGGATAAGAAGAAGATTTGTTGAATTTCTCATGAATTAAGGTTTATTGCAAGTCAGGCCATGGTCATAATTAGGCCAATATCACCCACTCGGTTATATAGGACGGCCTGTAATGCTGCTGTATTAGCATCTGCCCGTCCATATCATCAGCCGATGAGGAGGAAAGATATAATTCCAACCCCCTCTCAGCCAATGAAAAGTTGAAATATATTATTTGCTGTAACAAGCATAATTATGGCTACAAGGAATAGAAGTAAATATTTGAAGAACCGATTTATGAGGGGGTCAGAGTGTATATACCAAGATGCGAATTCAAGAATAGATCAGGTTACATAGAGGGCAATAGGCGTAAAAATAATGGAGTAGTGGTCAAATTTAAAGCTAATATTAATATCAAAGGGGGCAGTATTTATTCAGTGTCAGTTTGTGACAATTGTTTCGGTTCCCTGGTCTAGGAAAATTATTAGGGGTAATAGGCTAACCAGAAATGCGGTGCTTACAGCGGTTTTGACATGTGTAATTGCTCATTTGTGGTCTTGGGGTTTGGGGTTGAGGGTGGTTAGGAGGGGGTAGATGAGAATGGCAATTACTAGAATTAATGAGGAGGATAGGATCAGGGTTGTTGGGTGCATAGCTTCTACTTGGATTTGCACCAAGAGTTTTTGGTTCCTAAGACCAACGGATGAGCTGTTATCCTTTAAAAGCGCGAGGAAACCACGGAGTTTAACCGTGGGTTATAAGGATTAGCAGAACTTATTGCCTCGGGCCTTCCTCGGTGAGTAAGGGGATTTTAGCCCCTGTCTTTAGAATCACAATCTAATATTTTATTTAAACTATACTTACAATAGCATCAGCCTCATATGAGTTCTGGTTTAGCAATTAAAAGAATAACTGGGACAAGGTGAAGGGCCATTAATAAATGTTCTCGTGTATGAAATGGTGGTAGGCCTGTGATGTGGGCTGGAGTAGGACCTCGCTGAGTTATTAGGAAAAGATACAAGGAGTAGCCGGCTGTAATTAGGGTGCCAGTTCCTGTAAGTAAAATAGTTCATGGGGATCAGTTAAATAAAGTGGAGATGATAGTTAGTTCTCCCATCAGATTTGGTAGCGGGGGAAGTGCTAGGTTAGCTAGATTAGCAATGAATCATCAGACTGCTGTTAAAGGGAAGATTATCTGTAGTCCTCGGGCAAGAATTATGGTTCGGCTGTGCGTACGTTCATAGGCAGTATTTGCTAAGCAGAAAAGTGCGGATGAAACTAGGCCATGTGCAATTATTAAAATAATTGCGCCTGTAAATCCTCAGGGGGTTTGAATTAAGATTCCTCCGGCAACTAAGCCTATATGGCTCACAGATGAATAGGCAATTAGGGACTTTAAATCTGTTTGCCGAAGGCAGATTGTGCCTGTCATAATAATGCCTCATAGGGCCAGAATAATAAAGGGATAAGCCAGTTCCTTAGAAAGTGGGTCTAGCATAACTATTATTCGTATTATACCATATCCCCCCAGTTTTAGGAGCACTGCGGCGAGGACCATGGATCCTGCTACGGGGGCTTCAACGTGTGCCTTAGGAAGTCAGAGGTGAACGCCATAGAGGGGTATTTTAACAAGGAATGCGATTAGGCAGCCGGCTCATCAGATTTTATGGCCTCATGTGTTGAGAGTCAGGGGTTGTGAATATTGTAAAATTAATATTGAAAGGGTTCCAGTTGAATGTTGAAGGAGCAGAAGGGCTACTAGGAGAGGTAGGGATCCTGCTAGCGTATAAAATAAGAAATAGGTTCCTGCATTTAGGCGTTCGGTTTGATTTCCTCATCGGGTGATAATAATTAAGGTGGGGATGAGGGTGGCTTCAAATATAATATAGAACATAATAATTTCTGTGGCACCAAATGCTATAATTAGGAAGGTTTGTAGAAATACCAGCAGGGTAATATAAAGTCGTTGACGATTAATGGGTTCTGAGTTAATATGGTTTTGGCTAGCTAGAATTATTAGTGGAAGAAGTCAGCATGTAAGGACTAATAGTGGTGTGGATAGCGGGTCCGTAGCTAAATAAAGATTAGATGAAGATCAACCCGTTTCGGAGGTTCAGCATAACCATGATATGCTTGTTAAAGCAATTAGCAAGCTGTGGGCAATAGTTGTTGATCATAATCATTTTGGTGATAGTAATCAAATTGTTGGGAATAGCATAATTGTGGGTATTAACACTTTTAGCATTGTAGAAGATTAAGGTTTTGTAAGCGGTCTGTACCGTGGGTTCGGGCAGTGGCAACAAGTAGAGCTAGGCCAGCACTAGCTTCACAGGCTGAGAATGCCAGTAGAAGTATTGGTGCCACTGAAAAGCCAGTTATTTCAAATTGCAGGGCCCAAAGGGCTAATGCAATAAATAGTGACAGTATCATTCCTTCTAAGCATAGTAATGCGGATAATAGGTGAGTGCGGTGAAATGTTAGGCCCATTAGTCCTAGGATGAAGGCGGAGCTAAAGCTGAAGTGTACGGGTGTCATAAGGGGGTCGTGGAGTTGAACCACGGTCTTCTGAGCCGAAATCAGAGGTCTTGCTTTGGACTAACACCCTTACTCTGCTCATTCTAGGCCCCCCTGAGTTCATTCGTAAATTAGGCCTAGTGTTAGAAGAATTAATACGGCGGTGGCCCAGAGAAGAGTTCCGGTAGGGTTGGAAAGTTGATCCCCCCATGGTAGGGGAAGTAGGAGAGCAATTTCTAAATCAAAAAGAAGAAAAAGAATAGCAATTAGGAAAAATCGAATTGAAAATGGTAATCGAGCAGATCCTAGGGGGTCAAATCCACATTCGTACGGGGAGAGTTTTTCTGCGTCTGGATTTATTTGTGGGAGCCAGAAAGATACAATAGCTAAAATTAGTGATAAAGTTAGTGCGATGATAAAGATAGTAATAATTAAGTTCATTATCTTTCCTTGGGGTTTAACCAAGACTAGGTGATTGGAAGTCACTCGTACTGACTTTAGATACTAGAAAGATATGAGCCTCATCAATAGATTGATACGTAGAGGAATAGTCATACTACGTCGACGAAGTGTCAGTATCATGCGGCAGCTTCAAAGCCGAAGTGGTGTTCAGATGTAAAGTGGTATTGGATTTGGCGAAGAAGGCAAACAGCTAGAAAGGAAGACCCAATAATTACATGGAGTCCGTGGAAGCCTGTGGCTACAAAGAATGTAGCTCCATATACGCCGTCTGCAATTGTAAAGGGGGCTTCATAATATTCTATTGCTTGCAGGGCTGTAAAGTAAAAACCTAAAAGGATGGTAAGTGCAAGAGATTGAATGGCTTGTTTGCGTTCACCTTCTATGAGGCTATGATGTGCCCATGTTACTGTAACACCTGATGCTAGAAGAACGGCCGTGTTAAGTAGGGGGACTTCGAAGGGGTCTAGAGGTGTAATTCCTGCGGGAGGTCAGCATCCTCCTAATTCGGGGGTAGGGGCCAGGCTTGAATGGTAAAAGGCTCAGAAAAAGCCCAGGAAGAAAAATACTTCTGATGTAATAAAGAGGATTATACCATACCGTAGGCCTTTTTGTACCGGGGGCGTGTGGTGGCCTTGAAAGGTTCCTTCACGAATAATGTCTCGCCATCATTGATATATGGTTAAAAGAAGTAAAATTAACCCTAGGGTTATTAGAGTAGTTGAGTGAAAGTGGAATCAGATTGCTAGGCCGGACGTCATTAATAGGGCTCCGACTGCGCCGGTTAGTGGTCATGGGCTTGGATCAACCATATGATACGCATGTGCTTGGTGGGCCATTAGACGTTTTCTTGGAGATAGAGGCTTAAAAGAAGAACAAATACATATGCTTGGATTATAGCTACGGCTACTTCTAGCAGGGTCAGTAGGAATAAGACGGCAGCAGTTAAAATTGCTACCGTGGGCATCATAGGAAGAAGAACAAATACGGCGGTGGCAATTAATTGAATTAGTAAATGTCCGGCAGTTAGGTTAGCTGTTAACCGGACACCTAGGGCTAGTGGGCGAATAAATAAGCTAATTGTTTCAATGATAATTAAAATGGGGATTAGGGGGATGGGGGTTCCTTCTGGTAGAAGATGTCCTAGTGCAACTGTTGGTTGGTTACGTATACCAATGAGAACTGTAGCGAGTCACAGAGGTACTGCAAATCCTATATTAAGGGATAATTGTGTTGTGGGGGTAAAAGTGTAGGGTAGAAGCCCTAGCATATTAATTGTAATTAAGAATACTATTAAGGAGGCCAGTAGCAAGGCCCATTTATGCCCACCAACGTTTAGCGGAAGCATCAGTTGATTTGTAAAGCGGTTAATTAGTCATCCTTGAACAGTAATTAAACGGTTATTAACTCATCGGGTTGAGGGAGTTGGGTATATTACTCAGGGAAGAGCAATAGCGATAGCAATTAGAGGAATTCCTAAATATGAGGGGCTTGCAAATTGGTCAAAGAAGCTTATTGCCATGGTCAGTATCAGGGTTGGGCTTTATGTTTATCTATATTTAATGGAGTCGGCCCATTAGGATAAACATGATTAAGAACTTTTGTGGGGATAATGGTTAAGAAAACTAACCACGAAAATATTAAGATTGCAAATCAGGGGGCGGGGTTTAGTTGTGGCATTTCATCAGGGGTGGTTGGGAGGCACCAATCTTTGGCTTAAAAGGCCAACGCTGTAGCCCAAATTTAGCTTCCTGGTGAGGCGTCTTCTAGTATAAGAGAGGATCAGTGCTCAAAGTGTTCAAGTGGGACAGCCTCAACAACGATTGGCATAAAGCTGTGGTTGGCCCCACAAATTTCGGAGCACTGCCCATAAAATACCCCTGGGCGAGAGGCAATGAAGGCAGTTTGATTTAGGCGGCCGGGGACTCCATCTATTTTAATGCCGAGGGATGGGACAGCTCAAGAGTGGAGGACATCTTCAGCAGAGACTAATACACGGATTGGGGATTCTATGGGAACTACTATTCGGTGATCTGTTTCAAGAAGTCGGAATTGACCGGGGGTTAGGTCTTGAGTTGGAATCATATATGAGTCGAAGCCCAGGTCTTCGTAGTCAGTATACTCATAGCTTCAATATCATTGATGACCCATGGCTTTAATAGTGAGGTGGGGGTCATTAATCTCGTCTATAAGGTAAAGAATTCGAAGGGAGGGTAGAGCAATTAAGATGAGAATAACGGCGGGTAATACAGTTCATACAATCTCAATCTCTTGAGAATCTAGAATATATTTGTTAGTAAATTTTGTAGTGACCATGGCAACAATAATATAAAGTACAAGAACACTAATTAAAAATACAATTATTAGTGCATGGTCATGGAAGTGAAGAAGTTCTTCTATAACGGGTGATGCCGCGTCTTGGAATCCTAATTGTGTGGGATGTGCCATTAAGCTTTAAGCTTAAGACATGCAGGAGTTTAACCTACAATTTCACCTTGACAAAGTGATGTAATTACGAATTTACTAATGTCTTAAAGGAAGTGGCAGAGTGGTTATGCGGCTGGCTTGAAACCAGCACATGGGGGTTCAATTCCTCCCTTCCTCGATTAATTTGATTGAACTTGAACAAATGCTGGTTCCTCAAATGTATGATAAGGAGGAGGGCATCCGTGGAGTCATTCAGCGTTTGTTGTGGTCAGTTCTACGGATAGGACTTCTCGTTTGGAAGCAAAGGCTTCCCATAAAATAAATAAAAATATAATTACGGCTACTAGTGAAATTATTGATCCAATAGATGAGACTGTATTTCATAGGGTATAAGCGTCTGGGTAATCTGAGTATCGTCGGGGTATTCCTGCGAGGCCAAGGAAGTGCTGTGGGAAGAAGGTTAAATTAACACCTAAAAATATCACCCCGAAATGAATTTTGGTTCATGTGCTGTGTAGAGTATATCCTGTAAATAGGGGGAATCAGTGCACAAAGCCAGCCATAATAGCAAAGACTGCACCCATTGAGAGTACGTAGTGGAAATGGGCTACTACATAGTATGTGTCGTGGAGCACAATGTCAAGGGATGAATTAGCTAGGACAATTCCGGTCAGTCCTCCGACCGTAAATAGGAAAATAAAGCCAAGAGCTCATAGTAGTGGGGTTTCCCACTTAATTGAGCCCCCATGAAGGGTGGCCAATCAACTAAAGACTTTTACGCCAGTGGGAATAGCAATAATTATTGTAGCAGATGTGAAGTATGCACGAGTATCAACGTCTATACCAACTGTGAACATGTGATGGGCTCATACAATAAAGCCCAAGAGGCCAATGGCTATCATAGCCCATACTATTCCTATATACCCGAAAGGTTCTTTTTTGCCCGCATAATAGGCTACGACATGTGAAATAATTCCGAATCCCGGTAAAATTAGAATATAAACCTCAGGGTGGCCAAAGAATCAGAATAAGTGCTGATATAGAATGGGGTCCCCACCCCCCGCCGGGTCAAAAAATGTAGTGTTTAAGTTTCGATCTGTTAGGAGTATAGTAATTCCGGCAGCTAGAACGGGTAGAGATAGGAGTAGAAGAACAGCAGTTACGAGGACTGCTCAAACAAACAGAGGCGTCTGGTATTGTGAAATGGCTGGTGGCTTCATATTAATTGTTGTGGTAATAAAGTTAATAGCCCCTAGAATGGATGAAACTCCTGCTAGGTGGAGGGAGAAGATGGTTAGGTCTACGGATGCGCCTGCGTGGGCGAGGTTTCCTGCTAGTGGTGGGTAGACTGTTCAACCCGTTCCGGCCCCAGCTTCAACTCCGGAAGAGGCGAGTAAAAGAAGGAATGAGGGTGGAAGAAGCCAAAAGCTCATGTTATTTATGCGTGGGAATGCCATATCGGGCGCGCCAATTATAAGGGGGACGAGTCAGTTGCCAAATCCACCGATGAGAATGGGTATTACTATAAAGAAAATTATAACAAATGCATGTGCAGTAACAATAACATTATAAATTTGGTCATCTCCGAGGAGAGACCCGGGTTGGCTGAGCTCAGCACGAATTAGGAGGCTGAGGGCAGTTCCAACCATTCCGGCTCAGGCACCAAACACAAGGTAAAGGGTGCCAATATCTTTGTGATTAGTAGAGAAGAATCAGCGTGTGATTGCCACAGGTAGGATGGCCGAAGTTAGGTGGTGGGTTGTAGCCCCAAAGATAGAGGTTTAAGTCCTCTTCCTATCAAGCCCCGTGGTGGAGTACATATTGGATTGCAAATCCAAAGACGCAGATTGACGTCTGCCGGGGCTTTCCCGCCTTACTCGCCTAACGGCGGGAAAGTAGATGAATGCTCGCTGGTTTGGGCGCTTAGCTGTTAACTAAGAGTTTGTAGGATCGAGGCCTTCTCATCTAGAAAAGGCTTTAGCTTAATTAAAGTGTCTGGCTTGCATTCAGAAGATGTGGGATAGAGTCCCGCAAGTCTTATCAGGGACTAGGAGGTTTTAACTCCTACTTAGGGCTTTGAAGGCCCTTGGTCTAAGTTATCCTAAGCCCCTAGGTGGTTAGTGCTAGGATGGCAGGGGTGATGGGGAGGAGTCCTAAGGCAATTGTGGTGGTTAGGGCTAGGGTGAGTGTTGACTGGGAGTTGGAGGTTCGTCATGGTATTATAGAATTTGTTGTAACGGGTGAGATTGTTAGGGCTATGGCATAACATAATCGTAAGTAAAAATATAGACTTAACAAAGCTGCTAACGCTATAATTGTTGCGGTGAGGGGAAGTTCCTGTTTTGTCAATTCTTGAAGAATTAATCATTTTGGTATAAACCCAGTTAGTGGAGGGAGCCCTCCTAGAGAAAGTAAAGCTAGGGCTGTGGTTGCTATAAGAGTTGGGTTTTTTGCTCACGCTGTAGAGAGTGTGTTAATTTTTGTAGCTAGGGATATTTTGAATGATAGAAATGCTGTGGTTGTTATGAAAATATATGTACCTAGTGCTATTAGGGTTAATTGTGGGGTGAACTGTAATACAATAATTATTCAGCCTATATGGGCAATGGAGGAGTAGGCCAGAATTTTTCGTAATTGGGTTTGGTTTAAACCGCCCCACCCTCCAATTAGGGTTGATAGAAGGCCCAAGGTTGTGAGGAAATATGGGTCAATTGTTGGGGCTACTTGAATAATTAGTGCAAATGGTGCTAGTTTTTGTCATGTTGATAAAATTAGTCCTGTTATTAGATCAAGTCCTTGGAGAACTTCTGGCAGCCAGAAGTGTACGGGAGCTAGGCCGACTTTTAGGGCCAAGGCTGCAATGGTTAAGGTAGAGGCTAGTGGATGAGATAAGTTATTAATATCTCATTCTCCTATAATTCATGCGTTTATTGTAGCTGCAAATAAAATTATTGCTGCGGCCGTTGCCTGCGTAAGAAAATATTTAGTTGTTGCTTCAACTGCTCGTGGGTGATGTTGCTGTGCTATAAGGGGGATAATTGCTAGGGTATTAATTTCTAACCCTATTCAGGCTAATAATCAGTGGGAGCTTGCGAAGGTTAGAGTAGTTCCCAGTCCTAGGCTTGATAACAAAATTAGTAGTACATAGGGGTTCATTGATAGGGGAGGGATTTTAACCGTCATGTTCGGGGTATGGGCCCGAAAGCTTATTTAGCTGACCTTATCTTAGAAAGTGGTGTAGAGGAAGCACCAGGAGTTTTGATCTCCTGAGTATGGGTTCGATTCCCTTCTTTCTAGGAACTGGAGGGGCTTTAACCCTCATAAGCCACTCTATCAAAGTGGTCCTTGGGCATTCAGGCACGGTTCCTGATCATTAGAGTTGTGGGGGGAGGCCTGCAAATGCAATAGGGAGGGCGGTATGTCATAATACCAGGGCCAAGGTTAGTGGTAAAAAGTTTTTTCATACTAGGTGTATTAGCTGGTCATATCGGAATCGTGGATATGAGGCTCGGATTCATAGGAATACCATGGAGAGAAGTGCAGCTTTGGTTATTAAGTTAATTGTTGTTAATTCAGGGAAGGATGGAAGGTGGGAGGCGCCAAGGAAGAGGACGGCTGAAAGAGTATTTATTAATAAAATATTGGCGTACTCGGCCAGGAAAAATAGGGCGAAAGGTCCGCCTGCATACTCTACGTTAAATCCAGAAACTAGTTCAGACTCTCCTTCAGTCAAATCGAAAGGTGCTCGGTTCGTTTCTGCTAGGGTAGAGATATATCATATTGCAGCTAGAGGTCAAGCAGGAATAAGAAGCCAAATGCCTTCTTGAGTAATATTAAATATTTGTAGCGTGTAGCCCCCCGAGAAGATAATTACTGATAAAAGGATTAGCCCTAAGCTTACTTCGTAAGAAATTGTTTGGGCTACGGCCCGCAGGGCACCAATTAATGCGTATTTTGAGTTTGAAGCCCAGCCTGATCCGAGGATTGAATATACGGCAAGGCTTGATAGGGCTAAAATAAATAGGACGCCGAGGTTAAGATCTGTAACTGGGTGAGGTATAGGGATGGGGGCTCATAGCGTTATGGCTAGTGTAAATGCAAGTATAGGGGTGGCTAGAAATAAAAATGGGGATGATGTAGATGGACGGATTGGTTCTTTAATAAATAATTTTACTCCATCCGCAATTGGTTGTAATAGGCCATATGGTCCTACAATATTTGGACCTTTACGTAGTTGTATATAGCCTAGTACTTTTCGCTCAATTAGTGTGAGGAATGCTACTGCTAGTAAAACAGGGACAATATATGCGAGGGGGTTAATTAAATAAACGAGTAAAGTGTTTAGCATGAACTAAGAAGAGGATTTGAACCTCTGGCTGAAAGGGCTTAGGCCTTTTGCAATTACCATGCTCTGCCATCTTAGTATGGCTTTATCTTTGCCTAGGTTGCAGGTCCTCCATTTATTTAATTAAGTTGTTTACATAAATTATGGGTGAGGCGTACTTTTGGCATGGGCCTCTCTTTTCCGGTCCTTTCGTACTAGGAAAAGTGACGTTACAGATAGAAACTGACCTGGATTACTCCGGTCTGAACTCAGATCACGTAGGACTTTAATCGTTGAACAAACGAACCCTTAATAGCGGCTGCACCATTAGGATGTCCTGATCCAACATCGAGGTCGTAAACCCCCTCGTCGATATGGACTCTGGGAGAGGATTGCGCTGTTATCCCTAGGGTAACTTGGTCCGTTGATCGGTCGATTAACCGGATCATTATTGGTCAGATATTCTGTGGCTTAGAAACGTTTTTCTTGGTTTTAGGCTTATTAGCCCAGTCCACTCGGAGGATGTATTTTTCTCCGCGGTCGCCCCAACCGAAGGTAAAGTTCCACTATCCGCTAGGTTTAAATTCTTATTAAGTAAGTTGTTTGACGCGGTTGGACTTGAACCTTAAGCTCCAAAGGGTCTTCTCGTCTTGTAGATTTATGTCCGCTTCTGCACGGGCAGATCAATTTCACTGACTTGAAAGGGGAGACAGCTAAGCCCTCGTTTAGCCATTCATACAGGTCTTCATTTAAAAGACAAGTGATTGCGCTACCTTTGCACGGTCAAAATACCGCGGCCGTTGAACTTGTGGTCACTGGGCAGGCTGGACCTCCTATACTTTGAGTTTTGCAGGAGGCGATGTTTTTGGTAAACAGGCGAGGCTTGTGTTTGCCGAGTTCCTTCCCTTTCTTTTAGTCTTTCCTTGGGGCATTCCAGTGTGGGGTCAACGATTGAGTCTATATGATTTTCCTGTAATTTATATAAAATATATTACCCTCTTCTGTTGGGTTCGTTAATTGCCGGCGGTTTATCCGGGCCGGCTTACACTTATGCCTGGAGAGAGGTGTAATCTCTTGTTACTCATTTTAGCATAGTCTCTTCCATGTTGTCATGGAGCGGCCTAATAGATTTAGGGGAGTGGGATAATTTATTAGAATAATAAATTTTGTATCGTCTGAGCTTTAACGCTTTCTAAACAGATGGCTGCTTTTAGGCCCACTGAAACAATAGATTTTTTTAATTATAATCCCTATCCTCCTGAAAAAGTTGTATCCTTGGTTAAAGGGGCTGTACCCCCTTTAACTAACTCTCATGCTTTTCTTACTTTCTAGGTTAGGTATTACTTATGTGATAAAAGGGGGCACGAGGCTGAACTTCTATTCATTTCTTAGGCAACCAGCTATCACCAAGTTCGGTAGGTCTGTCACCTCTACCCGGGGCTCTTCCCACTCTTTTGCCACAGAGACGGGTTGGCCCTTTTAGGCTGTCCCGGGGTAGCTCACTTGGTTTCGGGGTAACAAACTAAAGGTCTCTTTGCTTGTTAATTACTTGCTAAATCATGATGCAAAAGGTACGAGTTTTAATCTCTGCTTTTTTATGCTTAAATGACTTATTTCATTGCTCTTTCAGCTTTCCCTTGCGGTACTTTTTCTATCGCTTATATAACCTCTTTCGTCGCCCGTACTAAGGTGGAAAAATGATTTGATTAATAATTTTAGGCTTTATCCTTTTATTTATATTGTCAATTTAATATAGTAATTAAGCTAGCTGTTTAGCTCAGGGCGATCCAATTTGCATGGATGTCTTCTCGGTGTAAGGGAGATGCTTGACTATCTCAGCCACACCCTGATTTGATCCAAGTGCACCTTCCGGTACACTTACCATGTTACGACTTGCCTCCCCTTACTTGTGCTTAAATGTTAATAACAGTTGTCGCTATTTAGCGGGGAGAGTGACGGGCGGTGTGTACGCGCCTCAGAGCCGGGTTCAAAAGGACACTCTATTTCCTTTTTACTACTAAATCCTCCTTCGAGCACTAATTTCATAGTGTTGTTCGTAATATTCTTGTTTTTTATAAAGAAAATGTAGCCCATTTCTTCCCACTTCGTTCGCTACACCTCGACCTGACGTTTTGAAGTATATTCACTTTGCTTACTGTTAGTCCTTCATAGGGTAAGCTGACGACGGCGGTATATAGGCGGGGTTGACCAGAAGTGGTGAGGTTTAACGGGGGTTATCGGTTCTAGAACAGGCTCCTCTAGGGGGGTCTAAGGCACCGCCAAGTCCTTTGGGTTTTAAGCTAATGCTCGTAGTACCCTGGCGGACGTTTGTGTGAAGTAACGTCTAGGTTTATGGCTGAGCATAGTGGGGTATCTAATCCCAGTTTGTTTCTCAGCTTTCGTGGGGTCAGGTGGGCTAATATTAAAGCTACCTTCGTATATGGGCTTCGGGCACTCAGGGGCGTATGACAGCCAAGAGGTCTTTTGGCTTTATTTGAACTAAACCTTAACCACCCTTTACGCCGTGTTCATCAACTAGGGCCTCTCGTATAACCGCGGTGGCTGGCACGAGTTTTACCGGCCCTGTTAGCTCTAACTAAGTCAAGCTTTCACTTATGGCTTAATATTTATCACTGCTGAGTTCCCTTGGGGGTGTGGCATGGCAAGGCGTCTTGGGCTAAAATTTGTGCCTGATACCTGCTCCTCGTCCCCGGGCGGGGGATTGAGGGCATTCTCACGGGTCTGCGGAGACTTGCATGTGTAAATTGGGCTAAAGCTGATGTTAAAGTCAGGACCAAGCCTTTGTGCAAGCGGAGCTTTTTAGGGCTCATCTTAGCATCTTCAGTGCTATGCTTTATTTTAAGCTACGCGAGC